TCCGACATCCTATCTATAGTTGGCGCATTCATCATAGTTAGCTCTTCCAGCTCCGTATCAAGGTCAGGATCCATCTCGTCACTAGCATCAATCGCGTCACTAGCAGCGTCACTAGCATCAATCTCGTCACTACCACCAACCTTTATCTCGTAATAATCCTCATCTTCATCCTCATCCATAACTTTTGGCTTGTTATCGTTCAGAAATACCGTAATGAAAGGAACATAGGAATTTGTAGCTAGGTATTTGACCAAATAGGAGCGTCCAGTTCCTATAGAACCTATCACTAAAATTCCCCTAGAGGGGGATAAGGCTAAGCGGAGCGAAAAGGGTTTTCGATGAGATGGGCAGTGCAAAGTAGTAGTCCCACACGAAGTTTGGGAATAAGTGATTGTCTGATAATGAGCAAGGAATACCCGTCTTTCTGCTAAACAGGATGGATTGAACTCATAATTCAATAGATCCTTTTTATGAATATCAACCAAGTATCGTAAGTAAATTGCTCCCGGTTCTTCAATCATTTGATAACCAGAGTCATTCTTTGATAAACGATCACTATGAGTCAGACTCAATAGAATTTGATCAATCCTTTGTTCTGTCGTTAAGGCGGAGAACTGAACCAAGAATTCTCTTTCTTCATCATCAATCAAATCACTGTTCGCGACCCAGGATTCTATTTTATCATCAACCCAATCCCCGTTCCAGTTTTTTCTTTTTCTTATCAATGAATAGATCTCTTTACTTGTATGACTTAGATGTCTCGTATTTCTCGAAAAAGTGATTCGATTGATGGGATTTGATATGAGATCGATGAGATTGATATTCAAATATATCTTCTTAGAACGGAATTGTTCCAGAGCAACTAGAAAGAGATTCTTTACCCAGAAAGAATTTGGTTCAGATGTAGGATACCTATCCAGAAGTTTTCGCAACTCAATCATAGATGATTCCATCATCAAAGATTTGACCTTTTCGAACTCTGTCTGTAACTCACTAGAGGCCCCGGAAACAAAGAGAAGCTGGGTACAAACGAGATATCCAGCAACAACAAGAAGGAAAAGGATTGAATAGAAGAACTCCCAAACACTTGGCGATCTCAGATGTGTCGATATCAATGGTGACTCATTATTTCGATGAATCATTTCTTCGGACAGAAGAACATTATGTAAACACTTATTCGAAATCTCACTTATCAGATTAAGACGCGCTTTTTTCCAAAGAATTCGCCACGATCTACCCAATCTATGCCTAATATCCCGAAAGATGAATACCAATTTTTTACTGCTACTTCGTATTATGGATACCAATTTTTGACTATTACGTAGTATCAGCCATAGTTCTGGAAAAGTATCTGAAATCGGCAATAGGTCTGAAAAAGTATCTACAAAATTATCTACAAATATCCAGTACCCTGTCAAGAACCATGGCATATATGTTTGGAATAGATTCGATTTTGAGAGAGTTGAAAGAGCCCTTTGTTGAAAGGTTCTATACATCTGCCCTTTCGCAAGGCATTTCTTTAGACAAAGACGCCGTTTTTTCCTCTTTTTGCATGGTAAATCTTTCTCAGAACATGGAGTGGGAATCAAACCCATGTTTGAATTGAGATACTGATGCAAGTTCTTCTCTTCTGAATCCGATAGATTCCTAGCTGAAAGAGGTTGACAACAAGTTCTTTCAAAATGCACTCTTTGTCCCTCTGTTAGGGGTGTTCCAGAAATGTCTGCGATCGAGAAACTAGTTCTACGGACGAAGGGATCGTATCGACTTGGAAAATGGAAAGATTTGTACAAGTTATACGTTTCGTCACCACTTTGTGGAAAATCGTTAGGTATGAATATGTTAGATACCTGTGACTCGATTGGTGAAATAGTCTCTCTCCCCCCAAAAGCATATTCGACGGGCAAAGAAAATATTTTGTTGCGAATGAACAAGATATTGAGGAATTGTCCATATGTCAAATCAGAATTATGGATATGGGCCTTTTCCACAGAAAAGGGGAATCTTGTGTTAGAATAGAAGCAGAAGTGATGTGGATTATTCAAGAATCGAAGTCGATTTGCTTTATAAAAAGAAGATATCAATGAACTTCGATGAAATGTTTTCACGGGATTCAGCCAATTGTCTTGATTGTGGAATATCATTGAGAAATAGGAATCCGCCCTATCAAAGGATTTCCCGCGATTTTTTCTTGGGTCAATCATCCACTTTGGTATCTTATTGAACAAAAAGGGTGCTATTTTTCCTCCATTGACCAAGAATTTCGATTTTCGGGAAGTATCATGATCGTCCAATAAAAATGGTTTCCATTTTTTCAAATGAACAATTGGAAGACCTATCGATTCTAACAACTGATTGCCGAGTTGATCATACGGACCTTTCCACCCATATAGATCGATCTCGGACCTATGAATGGGGATATTCCCGAAACTCACACAGAAAAAAGGAAGTGAGTTAGACAAAAAGAAAAGAAACTTGGACAAAAAAAGAAGTGACTTGG